AGCACGTCTAGCATATTTTTTCACAGTAGCAGGATCACTATAACTGACTCCATTGAGTTCGCCACCATAGAACTCAACGGTTACACCTACTTGTTCAACACTATACTTGGATTCTGCCCTTCTAAAAGGAACATCAGCTCTAACAATCCCGTCACCATCTACCAAAACGACCGGAAATGTTTCAAAAAAGGTGGGCATACGACGTACAAAAAGTTCACGCCCTTCTTTATCTCTAAAGATAGGGTGTCCTAACCATCCTACCGCTATTCCATCTCCGTTATCCATTGAGCCTGCCCTGAATAATCCCCCCTTTGCCGGATTATTACCAATATAATCATAAAAAGCTAATTTTTCAGGAATTTTAGACCAGGCTTCTGATAAACTTTGATTCTCGGCTAGCCCGGCGCTAACCCTTCGATATATCTCTTGCTGGAAATAACCCTGATCCCATTGATAACGAGTGGGACCAAACAATTCGATGGGAGTAGTTGCTGAACCATACCACATAGTTCCAGCAACAACAAAAGCTGCAAAAAAGACAGCCGCGATACTACTGGAGAGTACGGTTTCAATATTTCCCATACGTAATCCTTTGTATAGACGTTGTGGCGGTCGAACACTAAGATGGAATAGACCCGCTAATATGCCCAGCGTGCCTGCTGCAATATGATGAGAAGCTATTCCTCCCGGAACAAAAGGATCAAAACCTTCCACGCCCCACGACGGATTTACGGGCTGTACTCTTCCCGTTAATCCATAAGGATCGGACACCCATATCCCAGGACCGTATAGACCGGTTACATGAAATGCACCAAAACCAAAGCAAGCCACCCCGGAGAGAAATAAATGAATTCCAAAAATCTTGGGCAAATCCAAAGAGGGTTTTCCTGTACGTTCATCAGAAAATATTTCTAGATCCCAATAGACCCAATGCCAGATGGCTGCCAAAAAGCATAAGCCAGAAAACACAATATGTGCCCCAGCTACACCTTCGTAACTCCAAATCCCCGGATTCGTTACAGTTCCTCCTGTGATACTCCAACCCCCCCATGAATTGGTTATTCCTAAACGAGTCATGAAGGGTATAACGAACATACCCTGTCTCCACATTGGATCAAGAATAGGATCAGAAGGATCAAAAACTGCTAATTCATACAGAGCCATCGAGCCCGCCCAACCAGCAACCAGAGCTGTATGCATTATATGAACGGAAAGCAACCGGCCGGGATCATTTAATACAACGGTATGAACACGATACCAAGGCAAACCCATGGAAAATACCCCTTTATCGAAGAAAAATAGACACCACGTAACTTTATTGCATTGGAAAATATTATACTATGACTCTTTTATAGACTTCCCCTGTTTAGGGGATTGTTTCCTAACAAGAGTTAGGTTAATATTGATTCTATATTCTATTCGTAATAATGGAATAATTCTGTTCGTAAGAACAAAGAGAAGCAGATTTATTCTATACTCGATAAGTACCAATATGCAATGGTAGATTGATACCATTTTCTATGAGAAAAGGTGTCCATCCTTCATTTATCATTAGAAGGATCTATTCGTAAAAATTTTCTTTTATTTATTTTATCTTTCTTTATAAATTTTTATAAAGAAAGATAAAATAAATATGATAAAGCCAATATTATAAAGACAATAACACTGTATTGTTACGTTTCCACATCAAAGTGAAATTATAGTATTTAGTTCTTTTTTCTTTCAATCTATGCCTATTGGTGTTCCAAAAGTACCCTTCCGAAGTCCTGGAGAGGAAGATGCATCTTGGGTTGACGTATAGTGCGACTTGTCAGATATATTGGGTCATTTGGGATTTCCCCATTCTCTCCCCCGATCGAGATATCCTCTGTTTCGCCCAAGAAAGATAAATTGAATCATCAAAAAATTGGAGCGTGAAGTGCAATTAAATGCATTATTTGGGGAAATTCATAGAATTATATCAATTAGAATAATTTATGGTTGGCTTTGGCTGGACGAAAAAATGAAGTATCCAGGCTCCGTTTAGAAAAAACCCAATTGGTAATATATCTATGATTACTACATGTATCATAAATGATTTTTTGTAAAGTCATAACAAAAAGAAATGGTGATGGGAAGATTTGTCCTATATGTGCAAATCAAAATCGGGCGGATCTTTACCCGGAGTAGAGCATAAACCTAAAAAGATGAAAGAGACCCATTCAGGAACAAGAAAATACCATCGTGATTGGGATTGAATTTCGATGTAAGAATACATCAATGAGAAGTTAATTCAATAAGTTTACTTACCCCTTTAATATTTAAATATTATCAAAGAAGAAATAAAAATTTCTCTTTATTGAAAAATCGAAGAAAAATCCTTTTCATTTAAAAGTTAAAATAACCAAAACATAAAATAAAGAGGACTGAAATCTATACATTGATTCTTTTCTTCGAAATTTTTTTTGAACCGTATGCATCAAAAGGTGCATGTACGGTTCCTAAGGGATACAATTTTACCTCACTCAACCGACTTTATCGAGAAAGATTACTTTTTTTAGGCCAAGAGGTTAATAGCGAGATCTCAAATCAACTTATTGGTCTTATGGTATATCTCAGTATCGAAGATGAGACCAAAGATCTGTATTTATTTATAAACTCCCCAGGTGGGTGGGTAATACCCGGAATAGCCATTTATGATACTATGCAATTTGTACGACCAGGGGTCCATACAATATGCATGGGATTGGCCGCGTCAATGGGATCTTTTATTCTGGTTGGAGGAGAAATTACCAAACGTCTAGCATTCCCTCACGCTTGGCGCCAATGAAGTTTTTTTGTTTGGTTTGAGAGAAAAAATAAAACTATGCCTTCGCCATATGAATATTAAGTAATAATAGCATGGCACTTCGAATTCGATATGCAAAATTTTTGTATTGTTTTTTTCAAAAGATTTGATTATGTATCGAGAGATTAGTATGAGATAAAGGATATTTCCGACTTTCTATTATCTACCGGAAGTCCAGTTCAGCGTCACAAACTTGTTTGTTTTCACACCGACGGACTCTTAAACAGTATTTAGGTTATAAAAAAAAGAGTGCGAAAAAACCAATTTTTTTTTTGTTGGATCAAAAAGAAACTTTGGGATTGCTGAATCAAAGACAAAAAAAAGAATCTATTTTAAAATAGAAAGCAACGGAGCCATCATAGTATTTTTGAACTCCTTCGAAAAAAAAAAGAAGGGTGGCATTTTGATCATTTATCCATCTGGGGCTGATAGATTCTATTTTTATCTTTCTTGAATGGGAAAGTTAGGGATCAATTTGATTATAGAGCCGTATGCAATGCATAAAAGATAATGCCCGTACGGTTGTTCAATTCTATCCTTTTTCCTATTATTCTTTATCTTTCTTTTCTATTTCTTTCATCACACCAGATAGAGAAACCTTCTATGACTATTAGCAGGGTAATGATCCATCAACCTGCTAGTTCTTTTTATGAGGCACAAACGGGAGAATTTATCCTGGAAGCGGAAGAACTACTGAAACTACGCGAAACTCTCACAAGGGTTTATGTACAAAGAACGGGCAAACCTTTATGGGTTGTATCTGAAGACCTGGAAAGAGACGTTTTTATGTCAGCAACAGAAGCTAAAGCTTATGGAATTGTTGATCTTGTAGCAGTTGAATGAAAAAGATGGTTTTTGTGCAAATCCGTGATTTAAGATTTTATTTCCGAGTTTACTATTAAATCAAAAAATCCGGTTAGGATCAATCTAAACCAGCCCATTATGTATATGACTCAACATGCCAACTATTAAACAACTTATTAGAAATACAAGACAGCCCATTCGAAATGTCACGAAATCTCCCGCTCTTCGGGGATGTCCTCAACGCCGAGGAACATGTACTAGGGTGTATGTGCGACTCGTTTAGATCATGAGCTGGCACAAAAAAGCAAGAAAATCGCTTCCAGTATGAATGATCTGGACCAGTGAATAGGGTAGAATGGAAGAAGGAACTCCATTCATTATCTAAAAAAAAAACAAATCTATCCTTCTATTGTGTATAAAGTTTATGGTTTCCATTGGTGCAAATTAAATCACCTGAATTTAAGATGAGAAACAATTCTCCATTGGTAGCAAACGGTTATCCATTAAGCGGAAAAATCTTATTGAAATTCAAAAAAAAATAGAAAAATGAAGTTCTCACTCGGTCAAGAACGGACTACGAGGGTCAGCTACCTGGCTAACTTTCATAATTAAATACCGTTACTGTATAGGTGGGTCTCCTTGTGAAAGACCTGCTACTGGATAATTCATGAGTAGAGCCAAAGAGTGTGGTGTGAACAATACAAGTTACCAATAACATGGATCGAATATTAAATGAAGTAAAGGCTCCGGTGTATAGAGAAGACCTCACCGTTTAAGAAGTAACCATAAAAACGAGGAAACCCACTATTTCTTTAATTCATTTAATTTCTATTTTTTTTTACTATATTTTTGACACCTAGTAAAATAAAATTTATTATTTCTTTCATATTTCGCAGTAAAATACCTAAAAAAGAAAAAATCGTGGTTGGGAAGGTTATAGTAGCCAAAGCCATTGGAATTTGTATTTTATACATTGGAAAAATCCGTTTGGTTATTAGTTATTAATAGGCCAGGACGGAAAAAATAATAACTGAAAGAAAAAAATCAATTAGTTATTTGTCAAAATTTTATTTACTCAATGACTAGAGTTAAACGCGGATATATAGCCCGGAAACGTAGAACAAAAATCCGTTTATTTGCATCAAGTTTTCGAGGGTCTCATTCAAGACTTACTCGAACTATTACTCAACAGAAAATAAGAGCTTTGGTTTCGGCTCACCGGGATAGGGATAAGCAAAAGAGAAATTTTCGTCGTTTGTGGATCACTCGGATAAACGCAGTAATTCGAGAAAGGAGAGTATCCTATAGTTATAGTAAATTAATACATGATCTATATAAGAGGCAGTTGCTTCTTAATCGTAAAATACTGGCCCAAATAGCTATATCAAATAGGAATTGTCTTTATATGATTTCCAACGAAATCAGAGAAAAAGTAGATTGGAAAGAATACACCAAAATAATTTAAATGGGTTCCCCGGAGAATGAACTCCGGGAGGGTGGAGTTGCAGTCAAAATTACTACGAGAAATGTGCTAAAGGAGTTAAAATGAATGAACACGTTGAATAAAAAAATCTTTTTTTATTTACGACACAATAATCTGGATTTTAAGATTTGTCAAATAAAACACCAATCCATATTTGAGTTCGGGTTGGAATTCTAATTGAAGTGAACAAAAAAAAGCCTATTTATTTCTGGTTCTAAGGCCAGTAGTTCTAGTGGTCGACTCGATTCTTTCAAATTGTTTCTCATTGTTGAGAAAAGGTAACAAAGATAAAATACGAGCTTGTTTTATAGCAATAGTAATTAATCGTTGTTGTTTCAAGGTCAATCTATTCACTCGTCTAGATAATATTTTTCCCTGTTCACTAATAAATCGACTAATTAAACTCATGTTTCTATAATCAATTCGATCCCCCGATTGAATCGGGGGCAAACGCCTACGAAAAGATCGCTTGGATTTAAGAAAAGGTCGCTTAGATTTTTCCATGGTTTGTTTGTTTAGTTTATTTCTTATCCCGAAAATCCTATTTCTTAATTGTCATTTTAACTCCAAATAGGATTCTTTTTATTTAAATAAAATATCTTCTATTTCTATTTCAATGTGTTCTATATAATGTCATTTTTCCCCTTTCAAGGATAAGACATATTAGGTTCAATCTATTTCTTTATTTCTCCGTGAATCGTATGTTTGTAACAATAGGGACAGAATTTTCTCAATTCTAATCGATTGGGCGTATTGTGCCGATTCTTTTGAGTAATATATCTGGAAATACCCGTTGATACCTTCTTAACGCCGTTTTGTATACAACAGGTACATTCCAAAATTACCGTTACCCGCGCATCTTTCCTCTTGGCCATGAACCTCCTTTTGATTTATGATTTACTCGACTCTTCTATTTTGATTCGAAATGAAGAAAAAGAAAGGAAGGAAAAAATAGAAGTTATTAACTTGAAATCCAACTCTAAAAGATCAAAATCAATTAAATGAAAGCAAAGCCATAGTAAATAATTAAGAATTAAGTAAGACAATGATAATGAGTTCGAAACTCTATTTAACCCCAAAGGGCAGTTAAAGATCTTGTATTCTTGCCCTAGACCCCGATTTCATACTCTACCCACCCCCACGTCTTTATATTTTAAATTTTAATTCGAATTTGAACCTGAGTCTCGCAGACGTTGAATCCACTTTTATTCTTTCTCTTTCATCCCTTATATTCTAAAAATTAGAAAAAAAAGGGAAAAAAGAGAAAAGGGGAGGGGAAGATTAGTCACAAAGATTTGATTGTATTTCTAATCTTCTTCATTCCTTCCGGTGTCAATAGCTAGAATGAAAAAAAGGGGAATGTCAACGCATCAGGGAAAAAACGATTAATCTCTATCAATAGACCTGCTAAAGCCCCGAACCATAGGGTACTTAGTACTGGGGCCACGGAGAGATATGTTTTTAGATCTCGCATTGAAAAACCTCCTTTTTATTTATTGTAAAACATAAAGATAATGCATATATGATCAGATGCATATGTAGTTAAGGGCCACTTAGAGTTGTACACGGAATCCCTAATTCCAATTGAAATGTACAACGATCTATAAGATTTCCTTTTCTTATTATTATATGTTAAATTAAATATGTTAAAATACATTAAATGAGGCCAAAAAAAGACGAAATGGGGTGCTTCTCAATCCAGAGAATAGAGATGTGGAAAACAAGACAGGAATTCTCTACAATTACACTATAGAACAATTGAAGGGATGTGGCGCAGCTTGGTAGCGCGTTTGTTTTGGGTACAAAATGTCACAGGTTCAAATCCTGTCATCCCTACCTAATTACTGCCCCTTTTTTCAGTAACGAGGAATCAACTGAGATCGATTTAAATTGCGTTGCGCGGAATCGTTCATTTTTATGAAATTAGAAAATATATGCATAAAAAAAAAAAAAAGAATCTTTTTTTTTTTTTTTTTTACATTATTTTCTATTCTGATAAGAAAGCGCTCTTAGTTCAGTTCGGTAGAACGTGGGTCTCCAAAACCCGATGTCGTAGGTTCAAATCCTACAGAGCGTGATTTTTTCTTCATGGATCCAATTAAATTAGACTGAAATGGATTCAATCACTTGCACAACAATTTGAATTTGACCTCCCGTGGATTAAAGAAAAGAGGAGGCCAATCAAAAAAAGAAATGTGAATTAATCAAAGATCCAACTGATCGCCACGCCTGTATTGTAAATATGCAGTTACGAATAATCCAGCCAAAGTAATAGGAATTAGACCTAACACGATTCCAAATAGAAAAACTTCAATCATTTCAATTTATTGAAAAGGAGAAAAAAAGCGGTAATACCTATACCTAAATATTAATCCGAATTGATGTG